GCGCCATATTCTAGGAGCCCAAACTATGTGATTGAATAAATCCTCCTCTATTTGTTGCGGATCGAGGGCCCCTTCCCCTTCTTCAAACTCCGATTCGTATTTTTCATATAGAAATCTCTGATCAACGATAGAACAAGATCCATTTTGCATCATATCTAACTGATTCCTTGGTTCGGACCGAAGAAGTAATGTCACTCGATTATTATCAAACTGACTGCAATCTTTTTCTGTCCGTGAGGATCCCGCCAGAGCCAGAGCGCCTTCTACTTCTAATAGTAATAATAGTAATAGGCCATGAACTAGATCAGAATCATTCTCAACGAATCCATAAGAAGTGATCCAATTTTTTTCATCGTGTCTGGATGAAGACCAAAGATCTTGAGCGACCGATCCGGCAGAACAACTCAAAAGATAAAGAAGTATCGTTAATTTCTTCATGCTCGTTCCAAGTTCGAAGTACCATTTGTACAAATAAGAATCCCCTCCCTTACATGATTTCTTCTTCATATAGATAGATATAGGATCTATGGGGCAATTACTTAGAAGTACATTTTGTGCAACAGCCCTTCCTATCTGATAGAAAAGGATCCCATGATCCTGAACCGATCTTATCTGGGATCGAAAATCCCAAGTTTTTCTATGAAGAGCTGATCTAATTGTATTAGTTTCTATAATGGATTTCTTCTGTGTAATACTAATTGATAGGGCCTCATTGATAAGTGCTACAAGATCTCGCGCATTGGAACCCATGGTTATGGACCCGAATCCGTTAGTATGGAACATCTTCTTTTCCAAGTGAAATCCCCTAGTATATGAAAGAATGAAAAAGTGCTTTCGTTGTTGTGGAAGAAGAAGCCTTCGTATCTTAATGCATGTATTTAATTTATTCGGAGCTATTAGAGCGGGATCCACTTTTTGGGGAATATGAGTCGAAGCAATAACAAGAATCTTTCCAGTGGAACATCTTTCACAATCCCTGGAGAGATAGTTCTCTAATAGACCGAGGGATAAGTAATTCGACTCATTCACATGCAGATCATGAATGTTTGGAATCCATATTATGCAAGGAGACATTGCTTTTGCTAATTCGAATTGAAGGGTGATATCAAATCGGTCTATTTTCGGCGTCATATACATAGTTAGCACATTCGTCATAGTTAGCAGCTCCGTATCAATATCAAGGTCATCATCACTATCATCAATATCGTCACTATCATCAATATCGATATCATCAATAAGAGAACCTTTAGGCTTGTCATTCAGGAACTTGTTCGGAAATACCGTAATGAAAGGAACATAGGAGTTTGTCGCTAGGTATTTGACCAAACAGGATCGTCCAGTTCCTATAGAACCTATCACTAAAATACCTCTAGAAGGGGATAGGGCTAAGCGGAGCGAAAAGGGTTTTCCATGAGGAGATGGGGAATGAAAACTATTAGCCCCACACGAGGTTTGTGAATAAGTGATTGTCTGATAATGAGCAAGGAATATCCGTCTTTCTGCTAAACAGGATCTATTGAACTCATAATTCATTAGATCCTTTTGATGAATGTCAACTAAGTATCGTAAGGAAATTGATCCCGGTTGTTCAATCATTTGATAACCAGAGTCATTCTTTGATAAATGATCACTATGAGTCAGACTCAATAGAATTTGATCAATCCTTTTTTCTGTCGTTAAGGTGGAGAACTGAACCAAGAATTCTCTTTCTTCATCATCAATCGAATCACTGTTCGCGACCCAGAATTCTACTTTCTCATCAATCCAATCACCGTTCACGTTTTTTCTTTTTCTTATCAATGAATAGATCTCTTTACTTGTACGACTTAGATGTCTCGTATTTCTCGAAAAAATGATTCGATTGATGGGATTTGGTATGATACTTACAAGATCGATGAGATTGATCTTCCAATATTTCTTCTTAGAACGTATTGATTTGACCCCATAAGCGGGACCACCACCCAATAGCATGTTGCCACCAGAAGCAGAACCCCGTATTTCTTCCAGAGAATCTCCTAATTGTTCCAGAATAACTAGAAAGAGATTCTTTAACCAGAAAGAATTCAGTTCAGATGTAGGATACCTATCCAGAAGTTTTCGAAATTCCATCATGTATGATGGAATCATCAAAGATTTGATCTTTTCTAACTCTGTCTGTAACTCACTAGAGGCTCGGGAAACAAAGAGAAGATGTATACGAACGAGATATCCAGCAACAAGAAGAAGGAAAAAGATTGAATAGAGGAACTCCCGAGCATTTGTTGATCTCAGATGTGCCCATATCAATGGAACGGGTGACTCATTATTTCGATGAATCATTTCTTCGGCCAGAAGAAGATTCTGTAAACATTGACTCGAAATCTCACTTATCAGAGTCCATTGTGGAAGAATCTTCTGAGGAATTGGCCGTGATATATCTGATCCATGCATCATATCATGAAAAATGGATACAAATTTTTGACTGCTACTTAGTATCGGCAATGGGTCTGAAAGAGTATCT